AATTATAGAAGTGATTCGCTAATTTTATTTTTCTATGGATTTCTTTTTCTATGGATTTCAAAAAAGTTTCGTTTTTGAGTTGATGCCATGAGTGATGAATTTTTTTCTTTTTCTACCCCTGCCACTCTATTTTGGTTAGTACCTTCTAGAATAATGGATGGGTCAAAAACTTTACAATTGAACTTAGTCTTTCAATTGTTATAGTATTTTTGCTTATCCTCATATCTTTCAAAAGTGGAAACTTAGGAAAGTGCTTTCTAAACATACGTATAAAAAGAACGGATTCCCTTTAGCTCCTTCATGCCCACTATAACTAGTTATTTCGGTTTTCTACTAGCGGCTTTAACTATAACCTCTGCTCTATTTCTTGGTCTGAGTAAGATAGGACTCATTTGAAATTAATTAAATGAATAAGTCCTAAAAAAAAAATCCTTCTGGGGTATTCCATATATTCTCTAGTATTAATTCCCAATTATTAATTATTGGGAATTGGGATTTCTGGGCAATACGGATTAATATTTCGGGATAGATATTACCTCCCTATTTCCTCTTTCAAATAAATGAAATTGAAATGATTGAAGTTTTTCTATTTGGAATTGTCTTAGGTCTAATTCCTATTACTTTGGCGGGATTATTCGTAACTGCATATTTACAATACAGACGTGGTGATCAGTTGGATCTTTGAGTAATTCACATCTTTTTTTTAACTAACCTCCCTCCTCTTTTCTTTAATTTAATTCGGGGAGGTCAAGGTCAAAAGTCAAATTCAGTTCAGTTCAGTGTAATTTTCGATCTAACAACACAAGAGCAGAATCACGCTCTGTAGGATTTGAACCTACGACATTGGGTTTTGGAGACCCACGTTCTACCGAACTGAACTAAGAGCGCTTTCTTATCACAACGGAAAAAACTGTAAAGAACTGTAAAGAGGGGGGTTGCTCTTATATATATATATATCAAAATATATATCAAAGTACTTCAACCCCAACAAAAACTTCTTGCATATGTATACTATCATAAAACATAAAATTAAAGATTATGTATTATGTATGTCCGAATTGAATCGCTCGAAAAAGGATCCCCGGTTACTGCTCCTCTGAGCAGTAATAGGTAGGGATGACAGGATTTGAACCCGTGACATTTTGTACCCAAAACAAACGCGCTACCAAGCTGCGCTACATCCCTTTCAACAGGTCTACAATATCATTGTAGAAAATCCCCGTCTTGTTTTCCACATCCTTATTTTATTTCCTTCATTTATATGCAAAATGGATAATGGATATGGATCTTACGATTTCTTTTTTTGGTCTCATAGCATATAACATATAATAATAAATGAATATTTTTCTTGGTAATTGCTCGGCGGAAATGGCCCCTTTCCCGTTTAAAAAAAAAATCTTATCTACCAAATCATTGCACATGTCAATTTGAATTAGTGCTTCCACACACAAATACAAGTGGTCTTTAGCTGCATATACATCTCTTACCATAATGTAGTCCAATCATAATGTAGTCCAATATGGAATACAAAAATAAAGAAGGAGGATTCTCAATGCGAGATCTAAAAACATATCTTTCCGTGGCACCGGTATTAAGTACTCTCTGGTTCGGGTCTTTAGCGGGTTTATTGATAGAAATAAATCGTTTCTTCCCAGATGCGTTGACATTTCCTTTTTTTTCATTCTAGTTATTGATATGTAAAGGGGTGAAGAAGATTAGAGATAGAATCAAATATTTGTGACAAATCCCCCTCCCTGTTCCCCCTTTCTTTTTCTTTTATTCAATTAGATAGAGGGAGGAAAGAGAAAGAAAAAGCGGATTCAACCTCAGCGAAATTTAGGTTCAGCCTCCAATTAAATTAAAATTAAGAATCAAATTAATAATAGAGTAATAAAATAAAAAAAAAAAATATCGAAATCCGAATGTGGTTAGAATAGAAGTATCATACAATACAAGATACTTAAAAAAAATACTTTATTGTGATTAGAAATATATTTCGAAATTGTTGTATTACTTATTATTTACTTTATTTACTATATTTACTATATTAATTTACTATATTAATTGTAACAAAATTAATTGCAATGAACCCGTTATTGTTATTTCATAATTGGATTTTGAGTTGTTCGCAACTTCTGTGTTTTTTTCGTTCTTTTTCCTTTCTTCTTATTTGCTTCGGAGCGGAAAATAGAAAAAACTGGGTGAATCAAAAACCCAAAGGAGGTTCATGACCAAGGGTAAAGATGCTCGAGTAAGGGTTATTTTGGAATGTACTAGTTGTGTTCGAACCGATGTTAATAAGGAACCAACAGGTATTTCCAGATATATTACTCAAAAGAATCGACACAGTACACCTAGTCGATTGGAATTGAGAAAATTCTGTCCCTATTGTTTCAAGCATACAATTCATGGGGAGATAAAGAAATAGATATAGATCGGACCCAGTGCTTGGGTGTCGCCCTTTCAAAAAACATGAAAAATAAATTAGATATATATCTAATTTATTTCATATATTTAAATAGAAACAGCTAAATAAATCTAGAATTTTTTTGTTTTTGATTTGCTCGAAATAAGTATTTTAGGGATAAGGAATAAACAAATTATGGATAAATCTAAGCGACTCTTTCTTAAATCCAAGCGGTCTTTTCGTAGGCGTTTGCCCCCGATCCAATCGGGGGATCGAATTGATTATAGAAACATGAGTTTAATTAGTCGATTTATTAGTGAACAAGGAAAAATATTATCTAGACGGGTGAATAGATTAACCTTAAAAGAACAACGATTAATTACTATTGCTATAAAACAAGCTCGTATTTTATCTTTGTTACCTTTTCTTAATAATGAAAAACAATTTGAAAGGGGGGAATCAACCGCTAGAAATACGGGTTTTAGGAACAGAAAGAAAAAGGCTTACTTTTCAATTAAATCAAAATTCTAATCCGAATTCAAACACGGGTGGCTGTTTTGTTCAAAAAATACGAGAATCCGTTGTATCGTAAGAAAAAAAAAGAATCGGGGAAGAAGAATAAATTTTTTTATCAAGCGTGTTCGCTCATTTTGACGACTTTATCATACATATTATCCAATTTTAGCATACTAATTTCTACTCTACCTTCCCACAATTCATTCTCCAGAGAATTCCATTTAAAACAGTTTGGCGGATTCCTCCCAATCCCCTTTTTTTATGATCGCATTGGAAATCATATAAAGACAATTCCTATTTGATATAGCGATTTGTGCAAGTATTTTACGATTAAGAAGCAACTGCCCCTTATATAGATTGTGTATCAATTTACTATAAATATAAGATACCCCCGAACCGCGAATTACTGCATTTATTCGAGTGATCCACAAACCACGAAAATCCCTTTTTTTCCTATCTCTATTACGATGCGCCGAAACCAAAGCTCTTATTTTTTGTTGAATAATTGTTCGAGTAAGTCTTGAATGAGCCCCGCGAAAACTTGATACAAATAAACGCATTTTTTTTCTACGTCTTCGAGCTATATATCCTCGTCTAATTCTGGTCATTGAGTAAATGGAACTTTGATGAATAACTAATTGATTTCCCCTCTTTCAGTTATTCTTTTTCCCTTTCCTAATCTATTAATAACAAAACGGATTCTTCCAATTTATAAAATCAAAATTCTAACGGCTTTTGCTACTATAACCTTCCCTACCACACCTTTTTCCTTTTTTTCTTTTTTTTCTAGACATTGGAAAATCAAAATCGAAATAGATAACGAAATTGTGGGTTCCATCGTCTATATGGTTACTTCTTAAACGGTGAGGTCTTCTCTATACACCGGAGCCCTTCTTTATTCTTTATTTAATCAATGCTATTGGTAACTTGTACAGTTACCACCCTTTGGCTCTACCCATGAATTTTCCAGCAATAAGTCTTTCATAACAAGATATACCTTTATACGGTAACGGTATTTAATTATGAAGATTGGTTGGGTAACTGACCCTGTTAGTCCGTTTTTCTAAGAGCGGAAACACAATTTTTCTGCTTTTAAAATAGGATTTATCCCGCTTAATGCATAACTATTTGTTATCAATGGGGAATTCTTTCTCATCTTAAATTGCAAATTGAGGTGATTGAATTTGCACCAATTGAAACCATAAATTTCATACACAATAGAAAGATATGATGGATCTATCTTTTTTTGATAGTGGGTGGAAGAACTCCATTCTATCCAATTCATCGGTACTGGTCATTGATACTGGAAATTTTGTTTTCTTTCTTTTGCTTTGTCTCAGCCCAGATTTAAACGAGTCGCACATACACCCTCGTACATGTTCCCCGGCGCTGAGGGCATCCCCCAAGAGCGGGCGATTTCGTGACGTTTTTAATTGGCTGTCTTGGGTTTCTAATAAGTTGTTTAATAGTTGGCATGCTGAATTATCCATTATGAGCTGGTTTAGATTGATCCTAACCGCATGATTATGGATTTCTTCTATTTAATATATTAATATTAATAGAATATTAAACCCCTCCTAAGAAGATAAAATAGAAGATAAAATCTTAAATCGTGCATTTGCGCGACATCACTGCTATTTTTTATGCAACCGCTACAAAATCAACAATTCCATGAGCTTGGGCTTCCGTTGCTGACATAAAAGTATCCCTTTCCAGGTCTTCGGATACAACCCAGAGGGGCTTGCCTGTTCTTCGTACATAAATTCTTGTAAGGATTTCGCGCAGTTTCAGTAGTTCTTCCGCTTCCAGGATAAGTTCAGATGCTTGCGCCTCAAAAAACCCGGCACCGGGTTCATGGATCATTACCCTGATCATATAATATAACACAATTTAAGGTTAAAGGTTTTTGTATTTCGCACGACAAGAGACGGGGCGAAAAGATAAAAAAAATAAGAAAAAGATAGAATTGAACAACCGTACGGGCATTCTTTTCGCATTGCATACGGCTCTACAATGGAATTCTTTTTTTTTTTACCTTTCATCGAAGAAAGAGAAAATGGGGGGTCTATTATACCCAGATTGGTAAATGATCCAATTACCACCCTTCTTTTTTTTTTTTTTTCATTTTCGGAGGAGTTCCAAAATACTATGATGGTCCCGTTGCTTTATATATTTATTTCGTCTGTGATTCAGCAATCCCAAAGTTTCTTTTTTTTTTTTTTTCTTTTTGTACTCTTTGATAACATAAATAGTGTTAATAACTTGCCGGTGTGAAAAAAGTTTGTGACGCTGAAATCGACCTACGATAGGTAAGATAAAATCGGAAATACCCTTCCTTTATCTCATACTACTCTTTCGATACATAATCGAATATTTTGAAAAACAATAAAAAATTTGCATATCGAATTCGAAGTGCCATGCTAATATTACTTAATATTAATAATTCATATGGCGAAGGCATAGTCTTCTTTTTTCTCTCAAATAAAAAACTCATTGGCGCCAAGCGTGAGGGAATGCTATACGTTTGGTAATTTCTCCTCCGACCAGGATAACAGACCCCATTGAGGCGGCTAATCCCATGCATATTGTCTCTATATCTGGTCGCACAAATTGCATAGTATCATAAATAGCTAGTCCAGGTATTACCCATCCGCCGGGAGAGTTTATAAGCAAATACAGATCCTTAATTTCACTTTCCGCACTTAGATATATCATAAGAGCAATAAGTTGATTCGAAACATCGTTAGTAATCACTTGGCCTAAAAAAATTAATCTTTCTCGATAAAGGCGGTTGATTCGGATAAAATTATACCCTTAGGAGCCGTACAGGCACCTTTTGATGCATACGGTTCAACAAAACTTTCGAAAAAAAAAAAAAAAATCAATGTATAGATTCCAGCTCTCTTTCTTTTTTTATAGCGGATTCTTTCGAATGAAAATGAAAGAGAAGCCCCTTCCCCTTCGCCTTCATTAGAAAGAATGATGAGTTTGGCCGGTTTTCCTATAATATTCGACTTCACTAAACGTATCGGACAAACCTTTCATTGATGTATTTTTTCATCGAGATCCAATACAAAAATCACGATGTCATTTTCTTGTTCCTGAACGGGCTTCTTCAATTTTTTTAGGTTTATGCTCTACTCCGAGTAAGGATCCGCCCGATTTTGATTTGCACATATAGGACAAATGACCCCAATACCACGTCTTTTTTTTGATATGACTTCCCACTTTTTCAATTCATTTTTTTATGTCTTCCAACAAGTATTTAACAAGTATTTGGCGTATCCATCATATTTATTATTCGATTGATTAAGTGTTTTAGATCACTGCTAAAATTCGAAATCAAAGCGTTTAGTTCTAAAGAGAATAGTTTATGATATCTTATGATATAAGTACTAATAATAGATATATTACCAATTGGGTTTTTCTAAACGGAGCCTAGATACCTCATCTGATTGATCCAGCCAAGTCGACCATAAAATTTTTTAGTTGCTAATGCTAATATTAATCTGGATACCTCTTCACAAACTGAATCTAATTGCATTTCATTGCACTTCATGCTACAAATTTTTGATGATTCAATCCCTTTTTTTTGCGAAAGGAAGGATATCTCAATCGGGGGAGAGAATGGGGAAATCCCATATAACCCAATATATCTGACAGGGCCCACTATATGTCAACCCAGGTTGGATTCCGATTTCCGTGAGTCTTAAAAGGCACTTTTGGAACACCAATAGGCATAAACTGAAAGAAAAAAGAATTACTCTATTTCACTTTGATGTGGAAACGTAATAATGGGTTTGTTATTTTTATAATATCAGCTTTATCATCATATTTTCTACATAGATTGAATAAGTTCATAAAATAAAGTAAAGAAAAACTAAATCAATAAAGGAGACTTTTTACGAATAGGTCCTTTGAATGATGACTAAATATGGATGCATTCACTGATAGAAAAGGGAATGGACCCTCATTGCGTATTGAGACTTATCGAGTATAGAATAGATCTGCTTCTCTTTTTTCTTATGAACCAATTGTTCCATTTTTCCTAAAAGAATAGAACTAAAGAATAGAACAAATAGTAATCCTTTTTCCGATATAATCCATTGAACAAAAAAAGAAAGGTGGGCCCATACATAGCATAGTTTTTTCAATGCAATAAAGTTACATAGTGTCTATTTTTTGTTGATAAAGGGGTATTACCATGGGTTTGCCTTGGTATCGTGTTCATACTGTCGTATTGAATGATCCCGGTCGGTTGCTTTCTGTCCATATAATGCATACAGCTCTGGTTGCTGGTTGGGCCGGTTCAATGGCTCTATATGAATTAGCTGTTTTTGATCCCTCCGACCCAGTCCTTGATCCAATGTGGAGACAAGGTATGTTCGTTATACCCTTCATGACTCGTTTAGGAATAACCAATTCATGGGGCGGTTGGAGTATTACAGGAGGGACGATAACGAATCCGGGTATTTGGAGTTACGAAGGCGTGGCCGGGGCGCATATTGTGTTTTCTGGCTTGTGTTTCTTGGCAGCTATCTGGCATTGGGTGTATTGGGATCTAGAAATATTTGGTGATGGGCGTACAGGAAAACCTTCTTTAGATTTGCCTAAGATCTTTGGAATTCATTTATTTCTCTCAGGAGCGGCTTGCTTTAGCTTTGGCGCATTTCATGTAACGGGATTGTATGGTCCTGGAATATGGGTGTCCGACCCATATGGCCTAACTGGAAAGGTACAAGCTGTAAATCCCGCGTGGGGTGTGGAAGGTTTTGACCCTTTTGTTCCCGGAGGAATAGCCTCACATCATATTGCAGCGGGGACATTGGGCATATTAGCAGGCTTATTCCATCTTAGTGTCCGCCCGCCCCAACGTCTATATAAAGGATTACGGATGGGCAATATTGAAACCGTTCTTTCCAGCAGTATCGCAGCTGTCTTTTTTGCAGCTTTTGTTGTTGCTGGAACTATGTGGTATGGTTCAGCAACTACTCCCATCGAATTATTTGGTCCCACCCGTTATCAATGGGATCAGGGATACTTTCAGCAAGAAATATATCGAAGAGTTAGCGCTGGACTAGCCGAAAATCAAAATTTATCAGAAGCTTGGTCTAAAATTCCTGAAAAATTAGCTTTTTATGATTACATCGGAAATAATCCGGCGAAAGGGGGATTATTCAGAGCGGGTTCAATGGATAATGGAGATGGAATAGCTGTCGGATGGTTAGGGCATCCTATCTTTAGAGATAAAGAAGGGCGTGAACTTTTTGTACGTCGCATGCCTACTTTTTTTGAAACATTTCCAGTTGTTTTGGTAGACGGAGATGGAATTGTTAGAGCCGATGTTCCTTTTAGAAGGGCGGAGTCGAAGTATAGTGTCGAACAAGTAGGTGTAACTGTAGAATTCTATGGTGGCGAATTGAATGGAGTGAGTTATAGCGATCCTGCGACTGTGAAAAAATATGCTAGACGCGCCCAATTGGGTGAAATTTTTGAATTAGATCGTGCTACTTTAAAATCCGATGGTGTTTTTCGTAGCAGTCCAAGAGGTTGGTTTACTTTTGGACATGCTTCCTTTGCTCTGCTCTTCTTTTTCGGACACATTTGGCACGGTGCTAGAACCTTGTTCAGAGATGTTTTTGCTGGTATTGACCCAGATTTGGATGCTCAAGTGGAATTTGGAACATTCCAAAAACTTGGAGATCCAACTACAAGAAGACAGGGGGTCTGACGTAGGATTGCTCTATTATTTTTCGCTTCTCACTTCTATTTTCTCTTTGTAATTTTACACAAGGTACTGGAGAAATCTGGATTTAAATCGTCGCCCTTTCGCCTTTTCTTTTTTTTTTTTAATCCGGGGGGTGATCCCCAATAAACAGGTATGGAAGCTATAATTGAAAACCACGATCAAATTTATGGAAGCATTGGTTTATACATTCCTCTTAGTCTCGACTCTCGGGATCATTTTTTTCGCTATCTTTTTTCGCGAACCACCTAAAGTTCCAACTAAAAAAATGAAATGATTTTTCATTATCTCAATTGAAGTAATGAGCCTCCCAATATTGGGAGGTCCATTACTTCAACTAATCCCCATGTTCCTCGAATGGATCTCTTAGTTGTTGAGAGGGTTGCCCAAAAGCAGTATATAGGGCGTACCCAGTAAAACTTACAAGTAAACCAGATATAGAGATAGCGACTAGGGTTGCTGTTTCCATTATTCGAAAATTTCAAGACCACAATGGATCTATGATAAGATCTTTATTTACAACGGAATGGTATACAAAGTCAACAGATCTCAATTAATACAAAATCGGATTTATGGCTGGACAAACAGTTGAGGGGAGTTCTAGATCTGGTCCAAGACGAACGGCTGTAGGGGATTTACTGAAACCATTGAATTCGGAATATGGTAAAGTAGCTCCTGGATGGGGAACCACTCCTTTGATGGGTGTTGCAATGGCTCTGTTTGCGATATTTCTATCTATTATTTTGGAGATTTATAATTCTTCCGTTTTATTAGATGGAATTTCACTGAATTAGATTCATAAGAACCACAAAATACTAGCTTTTAAATTAAATTGAATTTAAATACAAATACAAAAAATGATGCATTTTGGTTATTTCTATTTTGACTAATTTTTTGGGGGGTAGTTCGACCGCGAAATTTTTGTGTTTCTGTATTTCTGGAATATGAGTGTGTGACTTGTTATAATTGATCCTATTGGGAGTACAGAGAATGGATCTGTCGTCTTGATAAAGATGGTTTCACCCCGTCGGATATTCATTCTAGTATCTGGAGCATGGAATATATGAAATAGAATAGATCACGAAGTCCTTGAACTATGATTCAAACTTAATATTCCGGCCTCGTGGCCGTATTCCTAAAAATTTTCCAAAGCCAAAGAAAAGAAAAAGTTTGAAATTGAAAGATTTTTCTTCTTTCAAATTCCTATTTCTGCTTTGATTTTGCTCAAAGAACAACCCTTTCTTTTCCTTTTCTTTCTAGTTTTAGTAATTATATCGATTCTACTCGTTGAATAAATGATGATCTAATGGTTCTTACTCAGGGAATCTTTGGACTTTGTATTGAATCATCGTGGTTCTAGTATGAATCTGAGGTTTCAATTAATTCATAGGGTCTTAACAAGAAAATTCCTATCAATAATAAAAAAAGGAAAGTTACATTACATACAAATAAAAATAACAAATGAAAGAAAAAGAAATAGGTAAATAGAAGATTCAAGAGGCCTGGAACGATCAACATAAAGACAAGTGCGCCTACTTGATTTTTTTTTTGTTCTAATTATCGAATTATAATTAGAACAAAAAAATATAACAAAAAAGAGCTTTCTTACTTTTACCCTTTCGTATCTTTAGCGAAGATGGAATCTTCTGATTCCTTTTTTTATTCCATATCTCCTTTAACCGGTTTTAGGGTATTTTTGTTTGAGCTGTATGAGATGAAATTCTCATATACAGTTCTCGGAGGGGGAGTCCCCTTGGTTTACCTATCTCAATAAAGTCTATGATTGGTTCGAAGAACGTCTCGAGATTCAGGCGATTGCAGATGATATAACTAGTAAATACGTTCCTCCTCATGTCAACATATTTTATTGTCTAGGAGGAATTACGCTTACTTGTTTTTTAGTACAAGTCGCTACAGGGTTTGCTATGACTTTTTACTACCGTCCGACCGTTACTGAAGCTTTTGCTTCTGTTCAATACATAATGACGGAAGCTAACTTTGGTTGGTTAATTCGATCAGTTCACCGATGGTCAGCAAGTATGATGGTCCTAATGACAATCCTGCACGTATTTCGGGTATATCTCACGGGTGGTTTTAAAAAACCTCGCGAATTGACTTGGGTTACAGGTGTGGTTCTGGCTGTATTGACCGCATCTTTTGGTGTAACAGGCTATTCTTTACCCTGGGACCAAATAGGATATTGGGCAGTAAAAATTGTAACAGGTGTACCGGAAGCGATTCCGGTAATAGGATTGCCTTTGGTAGAATTATTACGCGGAAGCGCTAGTGTGGGACAGTCCACTTTAACGCGTTTTTATAGTTTACACACTTTTGTATTACCTCTTCTTACTGCCGTATTTATGTTAATGCATTTCTTAATGATACGTAAACAAGGGATTTCTGGCCCTTTATAAAGAATATAGATAATGGAGATTTGTAATCAATCAAATCATTTATTTTATTACGTGGTAGAGGAACAATAATATTTCATTGCTACAAATATGGATTATTGACAAAGAATAAGACATGTATTTGGAAATTTCTCCTCAACTCCACAATATTATATATTATTTATTTGATAGTTGAAGGGAATTCTCCGAAGAGAAAATGGATTATGGGAGTGTGTGACTTGAACTATTGATTCGGCCGTGCAGAAATATGCTGTTATCTGCTACATTTAAAGTCACAACAAAATGTGTCTTTGTTCCAACCGCCGCCCCATAGACAGGATAGGCTGGGTTCGCTTGAAGAGAATCTTTTCTATGATCAGCTCGAAGCATGTCGTACATGAACAGGCTCCGTAAAATCCAGTCGAATAAGTGATGTGGTATAATCCTGAGTTTTTAGATATTTTACTTAGTTAATAGTATGGAAATGCATTCATTTCTGCTGCATCGACTCCGTTTATGATACTATCGGAGTGAAACAAGGGATCTAAAGAAGAGCAGCGGCTAGACTATATTAGTAACAAGTAAATCGTTTGTACGCGAAAAAGAAAAATATCACTCGATCCATTTTTTGTGGGGATACGAGTGAATCGCAAGAGCTGAGACAACCCAGAAAGCTATTGATCATTATCAATATTGAAGTCTACTTGGGTATTGAGCATTTATCTGTAAGAACTGAATTCCTTGCAATGGATAGTTGCAATTTCGTAAAATGGAATCCGACAATGGCAATGCTACATTGTAGAATTATTCATATATGCGGGGATATGGCTAAATATAGATTTTCTAAAATCTATATTTCTTTTTTTTATGGACCCGTTTAGTTCGGGTGATTCTTGCTTGAGCCGGATGATGAAAAATTATCATGTCCGGTTCTTGGGGGGGATGGATCTATAAGAATTCACCTATCCCAATAACAAAAAAACCTGACTTGAATGATCCTGTATTAAGAACTAAGTTGGCTAAAGGTATGGGTCATAATTATTACGGAGAACCCGCATGGCCCAATGATCTTTTATATATTTTTCCAGTAGTAATTTTGGGTACTATTGCGTGTAACGTAGGCTTATCGGTTTTAGAGCCATCCATGATTGGTGAACCCGCGGATCCATTTGCAACTCCTTTGGAAATATTACCCGAATGGTATTTCTTTCCCGTATTTCAAATACTTCGTACAGTACCCAACAAACTTTTGGGTGTTCTTTTAATGGTTTCAGTACCCGCGGGATTATTAACAGTACCCTTTTTAGAAAATGTTAATAAATTCCAAAATCCATTTCGCCGTCCAGTAGCGACAACCGTCTTTTTGATTGGTACCGCAACGGCCTTGTTCTTGGGTATTGGAGCAACATTACCTATTGATAAATCCCTAACTTTAGGTCTTTTTTAAATGGATTCAATTGTAAAATAGATAAAATGGAAAAGTAAAATATCATAACGTGTGTATCTAGGGAGTAGTCGCTTCAAAGTCAAAGTGAATTCTCCCTAGATACTTCTATTCAATTAAATTCTGGTCCGAATATATAAATTGTGCTAAAGATGCAAACCCTTTGTTTTATTTTAAAGAAAAAAATGGACTAAATTCAATTTCATTTTATTTCTTTTCTAGAATACCCAATATCTGTTTTACATCTTCTACGTGAAAATGCTCAATTTTCATAAGATCGTCTTCGCTCCTATTCAAAAGGTCGAATAATGTATGTATATTGGACTTTTTGAGACAATTATAGATCCTGGGAGACAATTCTGGTTGGTCAATAAAAATAGATTTCCCTGCTATTTCTTTTTTCTTTTTCTTTAGTTTATCCATCCTATCACGAAAAGTCAAATAGGGTAAAGAAACCTTGTATTGATTGTTTTCTAAATGTAAGTTTTCTTCTGCCGCCTGTAGAAAGGGAATAAATAAATCAATCAAATTTCGGGAGGCTTCATGAAGTGCTTCTTTAGGAGTTAAACCTCCATTTGTCCATATTTCTAGGAAAAGGATCTCTTGTTTTTCATTTCCGCTTCCATAAGAATGAATACTATAATTCGCATTGCGAACAGGCATGAATACAGCATCTATAGGATAACTTCTGTCTTGAAAGTTATTAGGTGCTTTTATATTATATCCGCGATTCCTCTCTATTTGTAATCCAATACACAAATCAATTGGTTCCGATAGGTTAGCTATATGCTGCGTATTATCAACGATTTCTACAGAAGGTGGTAAGAGAATGTCTTGCGCAGTTACATATCCGGGACCTTTGACACAAAGAAGCGCGTCACGAGTTCCATACAGATTACTTCTCAATACAATTTCTTTCAAATTCATTAAAATTTCATGTACTGATTCTTGAATACCTAGTATGGTCGAACATTCATGCGGGATTTTCTCAAATTTTGCGCGTGTAATACATGTTCCTTCGATTTCTCCAAGCAAAGCTCTTCGCATCGCAATGCCTATTGTGTCGGCTTGACCTTTCATAAGTGGAGACAGAATAAAGCGCCCATAATAAAGACGCTTACTTTCTGTTCTTGATTCAACACATTTCCACTGCAGTGTCCGAGTAAATACTTTTACTTTCTCTCGAACCATAGTAATATGATTTGTCAACTTTCTTGAGTCATTTATTTCTCTTGAAATCTCTTCAATGTTTATTTCTACACCCGCCTTTTTTTAGGAGGTCTGCAGCCATTATGCGGCATAGGGGTTACATCCCTTACGAAACTTAAAAGTATACCGCTTCGACGAATAGCTCGTAATGCTGCATCTCTCCCGAGACCGGGACCTTTTATCATGACTTCTGCTCGTTGCATACCTTGATCCGCTACTGCTCGAATAGCATTTCCTGCTGCGGTTTGGGCAGCAAAGGGCGTCCCTCTTCTTGTACCCCTGAATCCACAAGTACCGGCGGAGGACCAAGAAATAACCCGACCCCGTACATCTGTAACTGTCACAATGGTGTTGTTGAAACTTGCTTGAACATGGATAACGCCCTTTGATATTCGACGTGTACTTTTACGTGAACCCATACGTCCAGTCCTACGTAAACCGCTTCTTGGTATAAATTTTGCCATATTTTACCATTTCAAAAATCTGAGTCAGAGATATATGGATATATCCATTTCATGTCAAAACGGATCCTTTGGGGGATTTGATTTGTTCATAGGTTCCTTTAGAGAGTTCCTTTTCAAAAGATTATCCTTGTCTTTGTTTATGTCGTGGGTTGGGACAAATTACTATAATGCGCCCCCTTCTACGAATCAGTCGGCATTTTTCACAAATTTTACGAACGGAGGCCCTTATTTTCATAATTGTTATTCCTTAACTGAAACTGAATTTCGAATCTACTTTCCTTATTGGAAGAAAATAAGTTTCTTGAAATTTGTGAACCGCGAATTGGATCTTCATGAAAGGAATGTTGAAAACCACCTCATCAGTCGAATCTTTTTTGTGGAGTCTAAAAATTATGCGCCCCCCATTTGAATCATAACGTCTTACTTCAATTTTGATTCTGTCTCCTGGTAGTATATGTATAAATTCGTGTCGAATATTTCCTGAAACATAACTTAGAATCTGGCTTCATTGTCTATGTCTAAATGAACCCAGAATATATCATTGTGAAGTGATTCAGTAATTAAACCGTCATGAATCCATTTTTTTCTTTTTTTCTTTTATTCCAGGTAAACCCTCCTTGAAGTATCAACTAATGTAGGAACGAGTGATATTAGACAACTTGGCTTTTTTTTTCACAAATAGTCAAGTTAAGGATATAATTCGGATAGCAGATAACAGAAGAATTACCATATATAGCACAAAATTTCTCCTCCGATTCTTTCTAGCCGAGCTGCTCGGTCTGTCATTATACCTCGAGAAGTTGAGAGAATTACAACCCCCATCCCATCTAAAATTCTAGGAATTCGTTGATAGTTAGAATAGATTCGTAGACCAGGTCGACTGATTCGTTTTAAATTGAAAAGAGTTCTATATGGATATGGTCCTTTCCTATTCCGTCTATGTCGTAGGGTTAAAACCAAAAAAGATTTGTTATTTTCTACAAGTTTCCTTACGTTTTCGATAAAACCCTCTCGTAGAAGTATTTTAACAATGTGTTTGGTCATGTTAGTGGATACTATTCGAACCGTTCCTTTTTTATCCATGTCAGCATTTCGTATAGAAGTTATTATGTCAGCAAGCGTGTCTTTACTCATGATAAACTAAAATTATTGTTATTTCTGAATTTTTATATAATCAACATGCTTTTTTTATCAAAATTTTTAAAGAAAATTATTCAAAGTATATGCATGAGACATAATTGACTATTTTATTTAAATACTATCACTATATTGTGGTCTCATATTATAATACCTCAGGTGCTAATGAAACTATTTTTGTAAAATTTAACTGCCTCAATTCCCGGGCAATCGCGCCAAAAATTCGAGTTCCTTTTGGATTTCCTTCTTGATCAATGACAACTGCAGCATTGTCATCATATTGTATTATCATACCGTTATCACGTTTGAGTTCTTTACAAGTACGTACAATTACAGCTCTGATCACTTCTGATCTTTCTAGAGACGTATTTGGTACTGCTTCCTTGATCACAGCAACAATAACGTCACCAATATGAGCATATTGGCGATTACTAGCTCCTATGATTCGAATACACATTAATTCGCGGGCCCCACTATTGTCTGCTACAGTCAAATGGGTTTGGGGTTGAATCATATCATTTTTGAATCCGTTTTTTAATATAAAATATAAATATTAAATATTTAAATATAAAGTAAAGCTTTTTTTTTAATATAATATTTTTAATATAATATTTTTAATATAATATTAATTAATATAAAGTAAAGCAAAGGGCGAAGTAAAAAAAAAAAGAAAGAAAACCCTGCAATTGTTTTTTTATACCCAAGACTTCTTTCCTTTGGTTCTACATTTCTATCCAGAAATAATGAATTGAGTTCTTATAGGCATTTTGGACGCCGCTATAGAAATTGCCCTTCGAGCTACGTTTTCGGCTACTCCGCCCATTTCATAAAGTATTCTACCCGGTTTAACAACAGCTACCCAATATTCCGGGGATCCTTTTCCTGAACCCATACGGGTTTCCGTGGGTCTTACTGTAACTGGTTTGTCGGGAAATATACGTACCCATAATTTTCCGCCACGGCGGACGTTTCGTGTCATTGCTCGGCGCCCTGCTTCGATTTGTCTAGATGTAATCCAAGAGGGTTCAAGTGCTTGAAGAGCATATCTACCGAAACAAATATGATTACCTCGATAAGATACTCCTTTCATTCTTCCTCTATGTTGTTTACGGAATCTTGTTCTTTTTGGGTTATAGTTGATGGTTCTTTCTCAATTCCATCTCTACTCCAGAACTGGACATGAGAGTTTCTTCTCATCCAGCTCCTCGCGAATCAAACGATTAAAAAAGATTTTATTTAAAAAAGATTTTATCAAGATATACATGTAGTTAATGATTAATATACTGAATCGTAGGATTCCTTGCAATTTCATCTAATTAATTTATTTGAAATTCTTATATCGTGTTTAGATATCTAATTAAACATGTATTCTATGTTATGGATAATATCAATGTCATTTTTTTAGAATGTTCTCGTTATAAAAAATATTTATTTTTAATAAAATAAAACTTTTAAACCTTCCGCGGGCGAATATTTACTCTTTCAATATCTATTTCAGTTGTAGGGGTTAGTCCACGACCTCTCAAAATAAAAGGAGGAAGTCCCCGGTTTGTTCCGCCATCCCACTCAATGAATTATTAAGATTCATTTTCAATAGAATCTTTTGCATTTTAGGGGTTATATCGTTCTCGTTGCTTCGCGATTAATGGTTAGGTCTGAATTCTCCAACGGAGTCCCTTAATGAAAATGAAATTTTTTATTAAGCCAAATTTCTCAGCCTTTATTGACTTGAGGCTCTTGATTTTTTGTTCTATTGAGTGAATTCATTCATTTAATTATGCATGAATCATTAGTGATGCTTTATTACACTGTGTTTTATGAGATGACTCATCGACCTTACATATGGGAATAATATATCATCGATATTTTCGTTCTCTCTTTCTCTCGCCCTTCCACTTATCTGCATACTTTTTTTTTCTATTTTGCTGCCCAACTTAGAACTTCACAACTCATAATCAGTTGGTTTTTTTGTTTTTATGCAAAAGCAAAAAAAGATTTCAGTTGCTACAATCTACAATGATATGGCCAATATATTATATCTTGACTGCTTCTTTGCATCCAGATAATACGAAGCAATGAGTTGGTTATTAGTGCTATAGTGATTAATTCATATTTCGGTCCGGTCCTTGAATCCTAGTCTTAAAAAAACCAACGAGTCACACACTAAGCATAGCAATTATATAAAAA